AATAGCTAAAAATATTGGCCGTATGTTATTATTCCAATTCCCCGAGTGGTACGAGGATTTGAAGGAATGGAATCGAGAAATGCACATTAAGTGCACCTATAATGGTGTTCAATTATCAGAAACAGAATTTCCCAAAGATTGGTTAACAGACGGAATTCAGATAAAGATTCTATTTCCTTTTTGTCTGAAACCTTGGCGAAGATCCAAGGTACGATCTCATCATATGGATTCAACGAAAAAAAAGAAAAAAAAAGAAAAAAAAGACAATTTTTGTTTTTTAACAGTATGGGGAATGGAAGCGGAACTTCCCTTTGGTTCTCCCCGAAAACGAACTTCTTTTTTTGAACCCATTTATAAAGAACTCGAAATAAAAATTAGAAAGGTTAAAAATAAATTTTTTCTCGTTCTAAGAGTCTTAAAAGAAAGAGGAAAACGGTCTCTACAAACTTCAAAAGAAAAAAAAAAAGAATGGGTCATCAAAATAGTTCTAGTTATAAAACGAATAATGAAAGAACTTGAAAAAGTAAACCAAATTTTATTATTTGAATTGAAGAAGGTGAAAGTATATGAACCGAATGAAAATGGAAAAGATTCCAAAATCAATAATAAAATTAACCATGAATCGACCGTTCCAATTCGATGTATGAATTGGACAAATTATTCACTCATAGAAAAAAAAAAGAAAGATCTTTCTAATAGGATAATCACAACCAGGAATCAAATAGAACAAATCACAAAAGACAAGAAAAAAATAGTTTTAACTTATGATAATAAAAGATCGGAATCACGGCAATATAGTTGGCATATATTCAAAAGAAACAATATCCGATTAATACGTAAATCGCATTATTTTATGAAATCTTTCATTGAAAAAATATACATGGATATCTTGCTATGTACCATTAACATTCCCAGAATCAATGCACAACTTTTTTTTGAATCAACAAAAAAAATTATCAATAAATCCACTTACAACAATGAAACAAATCAAGAAGGAATTGATGAAACAAATCAAAATACAATGAACTTTATTTCGACTATAAAAAAGTCGTTTTCAAATACTAATATTAGTAATAATAATTTAAATAGTTATAGTGACTTATCTTCCTTGTCACAAGCATATGTATTTTACAAATTATCACAAACCCAATCACTTAACAATAACAAGTATCACTTGAGATCTGTACTTCAAGATCACGGGACCCATCATTATCTTAGGGATAAAATCAAGGATTATTGTATAACACGAGGAATATTTGATTACAAATCAAGGCATAATAAAATTAAAAAGTCTGGAATGAATGAATGGAAAAACTGGTTAAAGGGTTATTATCAATACAATTTATCCCAGATCAAATGGTCTCGATTAGTACCGAAAAAATGGCGAAATAGAATCAATCAACGTCGTATGATTCAAAATAAAGATTCAATTAAATTGAATTCATATAAAAACGAAAAAGACCAATTAATTCATTACGTGAAAGAAGATTATTATGCAATGGATTCATTGATGACAAATCAAAAAGAAATATTTTTTAAAAAACACTACAGATATGATCTTTTATCGCATAAATATATAAATTATGGGGATAAGAAAAACTCATATATTTATGGATCAACATTACAAGTAAACGAGAACCGAGATATTCCATATCCATATAATTTCAATACACTGAAACCCGACTCATTTTATGTATTGGTAAGTACAGCTATTAGTGATTATCTGGAAGAAAGATATATTATTGATACGAATAAAAATCTGGATAGAAAATATTTTGATTGTGGAATTCTCCATTTTAGTCTTAGAAAAAATATCGATATTGAGACTTGGACCAATGCGCATATCGGTACCAAGATTAATAAAAATACTAAGACTAAAACTAATAAGTATCAAAAAAAAATGAAAAAAAAAGATATTTCGATTCATCAAGAAATCAACCCATCCAATCAAAAAAAAAACTTTTTTGATTGGATGGGAATGAATCAAGAAAGGTTATATCGTAATCGTACCATATCAAAACTAGAATCTTGGTTCTTCCCAGAATTTGTGCTACTTTTTGATACATATAAGATTAAACCATGGATTATACCAATCAAATTTCTTCTTTTAGATTTTCATAGAAATGAAAATATTTGTCAAAATAAAAACATCAACGTAAATAAAAAAAAAAATCCTCCTATATTATCTACTCAAAAAGAATATCTTGATTTAGAAAATTCCAACCAAGAAAAAAACGAACAACAGTGCCAAGAAGATCTTGGATCAGATCTACGAAAACAAAACAAAAAAAAAGATGTTGAAGAGGATTACGCGGGATCAGACATTAAAAAACGTAGAAAAAAAAAAAAATCCAAGAGCAACAAGGAAGCAGAACTGGATTTATTCCTGAAAAAATATTTCCTTTTTCAATTAAGATGGGATGACCCCTTGAGTCAAAGAATGATCAATAATATCAAGGTATATTGTCTCCTACTTAGATTGACAAATCCAAAAGAAATTGCTATATCCTCGATTCAAAGAGGAGAGATGTGTCTGGATGTAATGCTTATTCAGAAGGATCTATCTCTTACAGAATTGATAAAAAAAGGAATATTAATTATCGAACCGATTCGTCTATCTATAAAAGGGGATGGACAATTTATTATCTATCAAACCATAAGTATTTCATTGGTTGATAAGGGTAAAGACCAAATTAAAACTAATAGAAAATTCATAGTTCCCGAAAATATTCTATCTCATAGACGTCATAGAGAATTGAGAATTCTAATTTGTTTCAATTCCTGGAATTGGGATGGTGTGGATAAAAATCCAGTATTTTGCAACGAAAACAAAATAAGAAACTGTGGGCAATTTTTGAATGAGGACAAGCATCTTAATACAGATGCAAACAGCTTTATTAAATTCAAATTGTTTCTTTGGCCCAATTACCGATTAGAAGATTTAGCTTGTATGAATCGCTATTGGTTTGATACCAATAACGGCAGTCGTTTCAGTATGTCAAGGATACATATGTATCCACGATTCAGAATCAGTTAATAGTATATTTCCTATATATTGCATGACATATTCGATATATGGCGAAAGATGTACGTACGCATACGTTGTGTTACATTTTAGTACATGATACTGATTTAATGGCATATCAATTCAATTGGATCTAGGAATAATAAATTAACAGAATCTTTTTAGGTACAAAAAAATTATTCTCTTTAGTGAATGTGGAAATGTATTATATTTTATTCTATCCAAATCCAATTTTCTGTTTGAAAGAAAAATTGGATTTGGATAGAATAAAAAAAGTAGTATATGAATAAATCTAAACTTTTGTTTATACCAGATTAAAATGACTGACATAATCATAATATAATAATAATTATTATTTTTCCTGATCGGTAAAATCCATAAAAAAGAAAAAAGATAGAAGAATTTTTTTATGGTCAAAAATTCATTCATTTCAATTATTCCACAAGAAGAAAAAGAAGAAAACAAAGGGTCTGTTGAATTTCAAGTATTCAGTTTCACCAATAAAATACGGAGACTTACTTTGCATTTGGAATTGCACAAAAAAGATTTTTTATCGCAAAGAGGTCTACGAAAAATTCTGGGAAAACGTCAACGGCTGTTGGCTTACTTGTCAAAGAAAAATAGAGTACGTTATAAGAAATTAATTAGTCAGTTGGATATTCGAGAGCCAAAAACTCGCTAATTTGAGGATTCGTTTGAATTTTTTTGTTATTAGTTATTAGTTTTTTCATTTTGATAAACCTCGTTTTGAGAAATTCATGGAATAATGAATTAGGGAAGAAAAGATATGACTGTACCGACTAGAAGAAAAGATCTCATGATAGTCAATATGGGCCCTCATCACCCATCAATGCATGGTGTTCTTAGGTTGATCGTTACTCTCGATGGTGAGGATGTTATTGACTGTGAACCCGTATTGGGCTATTTACACAGAGGGATGGAAAAAATAGCAGAAAACCGAACAATTATACAATATCTTCCTTATGTAACACGTTGGGATTATTTAGCTACTATGTTCACAGAAGCAATAACGGTAAATGCACCAGAACAATTGGGAAATGTTCAAGTACCTCAAAGGGCCAGCTATATTAGAGTAATTATGCTAGAGCTGAGTCGTATAGCTTCTCATTTGTTATGGCTTGGACCTTTTATGGCGGATATCGGGGCACAGACTCCCTTTTTCTATATTTTTAGAGAGAGAGAATTGCTATATGATCTATTCGAAGCTGCCACAGGTATGCGAATGATGCATAATTATTTCCGCATCGGAGGAGTAGCTGCTGATCTACCTCATGGCTGGATAGATAAATGTTTGGATTTCTGCGATTATTCTTTAACGGGTGTTGTTGAATATCAAAAACTTATTACGCGGAATCCCATTTTTTTGGAACGAGTTGAAGGAGTGGGCATTATTAGTGGAGAAGAGGCAATAAATTGGGGCTTATCAGGACCAATGTTACGAGCTTCTGGGATACAATGGGATCTTCGTAAAATTGATCATTATGAATGTTACAATGAATTCGATTGGGAAGTCCAATGGCAAAAAGAAGGAGATTCACTAGCTCGTTATTTAGTACGAATGGGCGAAATGAGGGAATCCATAAAAATTATTCAACAGGCTCTAGAAGGAATTCCCGGAGGACCCTATGAGAATTTAGAAATTCGGCGCTTAGATAGAGCAAAGAATCCCGAATGGAATGATTTTGAATATAGATTCATTAGTAAAAAACCTTCGCCTAATTTTGAATTGTCGAAACAAGAACTTTATGTAAGAGTAGAAGCCCCAAAAGGGGAATTAGGAATTTATTTAATAGGAGATAATAGTGTTTTCCCCTGGAGATGGAAAATTCGCCCGCCCGGTTTCATCAATTTGCAAATTCTTCCTCAACTAATTAAAAGAATGAAATTGGCTGATATCATGACAATACTAGGTAGTATAGATATCATTATGGGAGAAGTTGATCGTTGAAATGATAATTGGCGCAACAGAAGTACAAACTATCAATTCTTTTTCTAAATCAGAATTCTTAAAAGAAGTCTATGGACTCATCTGGATGTTTATCCCCGCTTTGACCCTTATATTGGGAATCACAATAGGGGTACTGGTAATTGTATGGTTAGAAAGAGAAATATCTGCAGCGATACAACAACGTATTGGACCTGAATATGCCGGCCCGTTGGGAATTCTTCAAGCTCTAGCAGACGGGACAAAATTACTTTTTAAAGAGGACCTCCTCCCATCTAGAGGAGATATTCGTTTGTTTAGTATCGGGCCGTCTATAGCGGTCATATCAATTCTACTAAGTTATTTAGTAATTCCTTTTGGGTATCGACTTGTTTTAGCTGATCTCAGTATAGGTGTTTCTTTATGGATCTCCATTTCAAGTATTGCTCCGATTGGGCTTCTTATATCAGGATATGGATCGAATAATAAATATTCCTTTTCAGGTGGTCTACGAGCTGCTGCTCAATCTATTAGTTATGAAATACCATTAACTCTATGCGTGTTATCAATATCTCTACGTGTGATTCGTTAGAACATGAACTTTGACCTCTTTCTTCGAAATGAAATAAAGGAAAGGGGGGTGAATGTATTGGATAGATATAGATATTTTCATTTTTTTTTTATTCATCATTCATTAAGGTCGATGAGTTAAACCAGATAGTTATATGAGTGAAACAAAACAGCTTATCAATGTGTAGTAAGAAGATAAAATCTCATTCCCTATATACAAGAATAAAAGTAGAAGTAAACATAAGCAGTATAAACTCTTTATCCCAAGATTGAGACTCTTTGATTAGTCATCATATCTTGAAGCGGGTGCAAAAGATCAACTGTATGGAGTTTCTACTACTGTCTTGTATGTATTACCATACTGGGGATCCAAAAATCAGTGGACGGTTAGGAACACCAAGGTACACAAAGGATTAGTAATAGAGATAATGTAAGGTATCAAAAAGAGGTATTTCCGCATAAAACGAATCATAACATAATAGGGGCTTTAAGTTGGTAGAAACGATCAAGCAGTCCTTCCCCACGATTCCGATCTAGAGTATGCTCCTATTTACTGATTAAAGAAATAACTATCAAGAACGAATTAATCCTTTATTTTTTTTTAGAGTACCCTCTTATGAGAAAGAAGAACAGGAATAAAAGAAATAGAACGCAATAATAGAATTGAAAAAAAAAGATCTTTATTCATTTTTTTTTCCTCCATCTATACTATACCCATACATATGGAATTTTTATTATTTATGATTCATTAACTAGTGTCTAATTCTTTCTATCTATTGATATAACGAGTATTTTATTGAAAGATTAAGTTATTACCGAAGAAAGATTACTTTTAAGTATAAGGGATGAGATCAATTCGGAAGCGCCCTTTTTGTTATTCTAGCAGACGGAATTTCATTGGTCTAATTTTTAGGACTCTCTGAGGTATTTTTATTCTATCTACCCTCCAAAGATACCGATAATACCTAACCAGTCCTTACATTTATTTGTGTGTGGCCATAGAGGAGCCGTATGAAGCTGAGGTCTCATGTACGGTTTTGGAATAGCGGTGGGAGCAGTGATGTTATCATCGACTATGATTATCGAACAGTTCAAGTACAGTTGATATAGTTGAGGCACAGTCAAAATATGGTTTTTGGGGATGGAATATGTGGCGTCAACCTATAGGGTTTATAGTTTTTCTAATTTCTTCTCTAGCAGAATGTGAGAGATTACCCTTTGATTTACCAGAAGCAGAGGAGGAATTAGTAGCGGGTTATCAAACCGAATATTCCGGCATCAAATACGGTTTATTTTACGTTGCTTCTTACCTAAATCTCTTAGTTTCTTCATTATTTGTAACAGTTCTTTATTTAGGTGGGTGGAATTTATCTATTCCATACATATCTATTCCTGAACTTTTCGGAATAAATAAAATTGCTGGAGTCTTTGGAATGACAATTGGTATCTTTATTACATTAGCTAAGGCTTATTTGTTTCTCTTCATATCTATCACAACAAGATGGACTTTACCCAGGATGAGAATGGACCAGCTATTAAATCTTGGATGGAAATTTCTTTTACCTATTTCTCTAGGTAATCTATTATTGACAACTTCTTCCCAACTTGTTTCACTATAAATAACAGAATACGATAACGATATTCTAGACTCATAACCTCTCTTAAACAAGAGAAAGAAACATCAACCTATTCGTGGATATCTACAATATGTTTCCTATGGTGACTGGGTTCATGAATTATGGTCAACAAACAATACGAGCCGCAAGGTACATTGGTCAAAGTTTCATAATTACCTTATCCCACACAAATCGTTTACCTGTAACTATTCAGTATCCTTATGAAAAATCGATCACATCAGAGCGTTTCCGTGGTCGAATCCACTTTGAATTTGATAAATGTATTGCTTGTGAAGTATGTATTCGTGTATGCCCCATAGATCTACCCGTTGTTGATTGGAGATTTGAAAGAGATATTAAAAAAAAACAATTGCTTAACTATAGTATTGATTTTGGTGTCTGTATATTTTGTGGTAACTGTGTCGAATATTGTCCCACAAACTGTTTATCAATGACTGAAGAATATGAACTTTCTACTTATGATCGTCACGAATTGAATTATAATCAAATTGCTTTGGGTCGGTTACCAATGTCAGTAATTGGAGACTACACAATTCAAACAGTTATGAATTCGACTCAAATCAAAATAGACAAGGGTAAATCCCTTGATTCAAGAACAATTACCAATTACTAAGATTTTATTTTGATATTTTGATAGAAAGGATCCAAGCTTCTTTTATTTTGGTTAGTCAGTGTAACTAAAAGTAATAACCAATAACTATTGATTGTTGAGAATCACTGGTTTATTTAAACTTAGAATATATTTTTCGCGATGATTTCGAAATATAAAATTCCAACTCCTCTTTTCTTCCGAATAAAATAAAAATGAAAAAGAGGAGTTGGTCCAATAACTTTATCTATATCTACATTAATCTATACTACATTAAGATTAAGATTTAATTTAGGAACGTATCATATACAAGAAAAAAATAGAGTAATTTTCCCTTCCTGGACTATTCAGTAAGGTCATGAAATCTTTCGACTTATTTATCTCTTATTTTATACATAATGGATTTACCTGGACCAATACATAATATTCTTGTAGTATTTCTGGGATCAGTTCTTATATTGGGGGGCCTGGGAGTAGTATTATTTACCAATCCAATTTATTCTGCCTTTTCATTGGGATTGGTTCTTGTTTGTATATCCTTATTCTATATTCTATCGAATTCCTATTTTGTAGCTGCTGCACAACTTCTTATTTATGTAGGAGCCATTAATGTCTTAATCATATTTGCTGTAATGTTCATGAATGGTTCAGAATATTCCAACGATTCCCGACTTTGGACCGTTGGAGATGGGGTTACTTCACTGGTTTGTACAAGTATTCTTTTTTCACTAATTACTACTATCCCAGATACGTCATGGTACGGAATTCTTTGGACTACAAGATCAAACCAGATTCTAGAACAGGACCTAATAAGTAACGTTCAACAAATTGGAATTCATTTATCAACAGATTTTTATCTTCCATTTGAACTCATTTCTATAATTCTTTTAGTTTCTTTAATAGGTGCAATTACTATGGCTCGTCAATAATAAATACTTAGAATTCAAAAAATTTTTAGAATTATAAATTTGAAATCAAATAAAAAAAATGAAAAGGTTTAAGGTTTTTAGTTAAATCTATTGCCAATACCTTCTTTTGTTCTGTAATTGTTCTATTATAGTCAATCGAATCAGTTGAATTGTTGTTCATATTGAAATGAATCGAGGTTGATATTGATGAGGAGTTAGTCAATGATGTTCGAGCATGTACTTTTTTTGAGTGTTTATTTATTTTCTATCGGTATCTATGGATTAATCACAAGTCGAAACATGGTTAGAGCACTTATGTGTCTTGAGCTTATACTAAATTCGGTTAATATCAATCTCGTAACATTTTCTGATTTATTTGATAGTCGCCAATTAAAAGGAGACATTTTCTCAATCTTTGTCATAGCTATTGCAGCTGCTGAAGCAGCTATTGGGCTAGCTATTGTTTCGTCGATCCATCATAACAGAAAATCAACTCGTATCAATCAATCGAATTTGTTGAATAATTAAATTAGTCGTAATCATTCATTATATAAATAATATTATAGAATTTTTTAATTTATTTATTAGAATTAGAATAGAATTAGAATTACATTAATATTAGATTAGATTTAGAATTACATTAATATTAGATTAGATATTGTATTGTTTGTTGACCAATTTTAATTCGCATGTGCTACTTGTTTGTATTGTATGACTGTGGTTGTTGAAACAGAAATCAAAGTCTCTTGGCACTTTATCATGAACAGATTTAGAAATATATTGATTCTTAAAAAAAAAAATTGATAAATCATTGATTCGTCTGGTGTCTACAATATAAACATATAATTCATTTACTACCGATTTTACCATACCAGATCGAAAATTTTTTATGTTCAAAACTGGAATTTATAGATTCAATGTCACATTCAGTAAAAATTTATGATACATGTATAGGGTGTACTCAATGTGTACGAGCCTGCCCCACGGATGTATTGGAAATGATACCTTGGGACGGATGTAAAGCTAAGCAGATTGCTTCTGCGCCAAGAACCGAGGATTGTGTAGGTTGTAAGAGATGTGAATCCGCTTGCCCAACGGATTTTTTGAGTATCCGTGTTTATTTATGGCATGAAACAACTCGCAGCATGGGTCTATCTTATTGATTGATACGTTACAAAAAACTCCACTTGAATCGTTTGATTCCTCTTTACCGACAAAAGCCCGTACTCGATAAAATATATTATTATTATTCCGAGCGCGGGCTTTTCTGGTCAAAGCGTATCTTGTCTTTATCACGAGTTATTTTCCTTGGTTAACAATACTTGT